CTTATTAATATATTAGGGAAGTCAGTGCCGTTTAATTTTTTATGTTTTTTGGTAAGGTCTTGTGGGCTAATGGGAAATTGTGGTAAAATTGACATATATATATATATATATATAAATGTCAATTTGTATCTCAACTCGTTGGCGCATACGTTCTCGAGTCCTCCTTGGTTTCGGGGTTTGACAAGGAATAACAGGATCTACGGGGCGTAGGGGGTAGGGGGGTTTGTCGCGCAAAAACCAAAGGGGGCATATATAGGATAGCTGAACAAGAGTCATATATGTTATGCACTTGATATAGAATAATGTAATTCTTAAATTATGTCTTATAATAATTAAATTATATTACACATTCAAGTAAAATGTTCAACCTTAATTAACATTTGGTATTTGCACTCTGAAATGTAATTGAAAGGAAACCAAAAAAGAGAACCCCTATGCATATAAGAGAACGCCCGGCATGGTGGGTAAAGAAACATATGTACCACACCATTAATCAGATGCCAGTATAATTATCCGAGGATGGAGTACTACAGTTATGTACCTGAAATAGGAACCAGATGCCAGTAATAGTTCATATTATGCAACTCTACGATTTTTGTCCCTGATTCTATCATGCATGATGTTCATTTATTTAATTCAGTTGGTGGTCTCTTACTACATTAATATTTTCTTAGATATTTTATAGTTGATCCGTTCAAGGAAAAATTTGAGGTCGATTTTTAAGGGAATAAATAATTTACCCGGGTTAATATATTTTATTTCTGAGTTTTGATAATATGCTTTATGTAATAGCTTGATATTTAGTGCCTGCTTTATGGTCAAAATAATGAAATGGTGTTAATACATATATGTACTAATGCATTATGTAATATTATACATAATATGTACTATACCATAAAGGGTAACACCAGAAAATAGTTTAGTGTTAGAATTCTGGCTTTGGGTGCCAGGGGTAAGAGTTAAAATCTCTTTTTTCTGGGCACTAGGGAGGAATTTAACCTCCGATCTTCGGATTACAAGACCGATGCTTTTAAGCTAAGCTACTAGGGCGGTTTATTCTAGTGTTTTGTTTTCTAATCATCCGGCTAGTGGGATGAAGATGAGGAATAGCGTGAAGTATAGGACGGATGCGATTTGTCCAATAATAATAAATGGGTGTTCTACTGGTATTCCCCCGATTCATGTTAAAATAATTATGTCTGCCACTAGGGTTCAGAATAGGAATTGTGTGACTGGGCGGAATGTTAGTCCTCGTTGTTTTGAGGTGTGTAATATGGGTACTACTATTAGTACCAGGATTGAAAATAATAGGGCTAGGACTCCTCCAAGTTTGTTTGGAATTGATCGTAGAATTGCATAGGCAAATAGGAAGTATCATTCTGGTTTGATGTGTGGCGGAGTGACCAGTGGGTTAGCTGGGGTGAAGTTTTCTGGGTCTCCTAAAAGGTTTGGTGAGAATAGTGCTAGTATGGTGAGGGCTAGTAATATGATTACGAATCCAAGGAGGTCTTTGTATGTAAAGTATGGGTGGAATGGGATTTTGTCCGCGTCTGAGTTTAGTCCGATCGGGTTATTTGATCCTGTTTCGTGCAGGAATAGTAGGTGTAGAATGGTTATAGCGGCAACGATAAATGGTAGGAGGAAGTGGAATGCAAAGAATCGTGTTAGTGTTGCATTGTCTACTGAGAAACCTCCTCAAATTCATTGTACTAGTGTGTCACCTATATATGGTACAGCTGATAGGAGATTTGTAATTACTGTGGCCCCTCAGAAGGATATTTGTCCTCATGGGAGTACGTATCCGACAAAGGCTGTTATTATTACTAATAGTAGAAGCACTACACCAATGTTTCATGTTTCTTTATAAAGGTACGAGCCATAGTATAGGCCTCGGGCGATGTGTATATAGATACAGATGAAAAAGAATGATGCTCCGTTTGCATGGATGTTTCGGATTAATCAGCCGTAGTTTACGTCACGGCAGATGTGGGTTACTGATGAAAATGCGGTTGAAATATCTGAGGTGTAGTGTATAGCTAGAAACAGGCCGGTTAGGATTTGGGTAATTAAGCATAGTCCTAGTAGGGATCCAAAGTTTCATCAGGCGGAAATGTTGGATGGTGCTGGTAGATCAATTAATGCATCATTAACAATTTTTATTAGTGGGTGTGTTTTTCGTAGGCTTGCCATTAGGTGGGTTCTTGTAGTTGAATAACAACGATGGTTCTTCAAGTCATTGGTCTCGGTTAAAGTCTGAGCAGGAATTATGACTTATTTTATGTCCTTATTATTAATGGCTTTGGTTGTGGGATTAGTTGCCGTTGCTTCTAACCCCACGCCTTATTTTGCTGCTTTTGGTTTGGTGGTTGCAGCTGGGGTTGGGTGTGGTGTTTTGGTTGGTCACGGGGGCTCTTTTTTGTCGCTTGTCCTTTTTTTAATTTATTTAGGTGGGATGCTTGTGGTTTTTGCTTATTCGGCAGCTTTAGCTGCTGAGCCGTTTCCTGAGGCCTGAGGTAGCCGTTCTGTGTTGGGTTATGTGGTGGTTTATTTATTAGGGGTTGGTTTAGTAGCTGGGGCTTTTTGAGGGGGTTGATATGAAGGTTCTTGGGTGGTGCTAGATGGGTTGAAAGAATTTTCTGTTTTACGTGGCGATGTTGGTGGTGTGGCTATAATATATTCTTTTGGTGGGGGAATGTTAGTAATTTGTGCTTGGGTGCTTCTTTTAACTTTGCTTGTTGTGTTGGAGCTTACTCGTGGGCTGAGTCGGGGAACTCTTCGTGCGGTCTAGATAAGGGTTGGGATAGTTGCTAGAATAAGGGTAAAAAGGAAGATGGTGAGGTATGTTTTAATTATTCCTCGAGCAGTGTCGTTTGTAATTTTTGACATGGTTGTTTGTGTTAGTGCTAGGCTTTTTGGTCCGATGGTTTCAAGTCATGTTTTGTCGAGTTGGGTGGCGGCTGCTTGGCCTATGGTGAGCTTAAGTTTTGGGAGGAGTCGATGAATGACTGCTGGGAAGAATCCTAATATGTTTGAGAAGTGGTGTGTCTTGATTGTTGGGGTAATTTTTACTTGTTTGCTTGTTATGTTGGTTAGTTCTATAGCTGTTAATAATCCTGTGATTGTTACTAGGAGGGCTGCTATTTTTATAAAGGTTGGTATTGTTATAACTGGTGTTTTTATTGGTAGGAAGTTTTGTGTGATGATGAGTCCTGCAATGATGCTTCCTCAGGCAAGTCGTTTGATGGAGTTAATTACTAGTGGGTCGTTTTCATTAATTGGGGTTAGAGGTAGGAATCGTGGGGTTCCTATAGTTACAAAATATACTAGTCGAAAGCTATAGACTGCGGTGAATGATGTAGCGATTAGTGTTAGTGTTAGGGCTCAGGCGTTTAAGTATGAGGTGTTTAGGGCTTCAATGATTGCATCTTTTGAGAAAAATCCTGCTAGGAAGGGGGTCCCTGTTAGGGCTAGGCTGCCAATTGTAAAATAACTTGAAGTGGCTGGTATAATATTAAATAGCCCGCCTATTTTGCGAATGTCTTGTTCGTCGTTTAGGCTGTGGATGATTGACCCAGAGCATAGGAAAAGTATGGCTTTGAAGAAAGCGTGGGTGCAGATATGAAGGAATGCTAGTTGTGGTTGATTTAGTCCAATGGTTACTATTATTAGGCCTAGTTGGCTTGATGTTGAGAAGGCTACGATTTTTTTGATGTCGTTTTGGGTGAGGGCGCAAGTAGCTGTAAACAGTGAGGTTAGTGCGCCGAGGCATAGGCAGGTTGTTAGGGCTAACTGGTTGTTTTCTATAAGTGGGTGTAGGCGAATTAGTAGGAAAATTCCTGCAACAACTATAGTGCTTGAGTGAAGTAGGGCAGATACTGGTGTGGGGCCCTCCATGGCGGAAGGCAGTCAAGGGTGTAGGCCAAATTGGGCCGATTTTCCTGTTGCCGCTAAGGCTAATCCTATTAGGGGGATTGTTATGTCGAAGTTTTTTGAGAGGGTGAATATTTGTTGGATTTCTCAAGAGTTTAGGTTTATTGCGAATCAGGCTATGGCTATAATTAGTCCAATATCTCCAACCCGGTTATAGATAACAGCTTGTAGGGCTGCTGTGTTGGCGTCTGCCCGCCCGTATCATCAGCCAATGAGTAGGAATGATATAATGCCTACTCCTTCTCAGCCAATAAATAGTTGGAATATATTATTAGCTGTTACTAGGATGATTATGGCTACTAAAAATATTAGTAGATATTTAAAGAATCGGTCGATGTGAGGGTCAGAGTGTATATATCACAGTGCAAACTCTAGAATTGATCAAGTAACATATAGGGCAATTGGTACGAAGATTAATGAGTAGTGGTCAAATTTAAAGCTAATGTTTACGTCAAATGTTTGTGTATTCATTCATTGTCAGTTTGTAATGATGCCTTCTGTTTTTAGGTCTAGAAAAATTATTAGCGGTAGAGTACTAACTATGAATGCTAAGCTGACGGCGGTTTTGGTCATTTTTGCTATTTTTAGTTCCTGTTGGGTGGGGTTTAGTGTTGTAATTAGTGGATAGGTCAGGATAAAAAAAATTAGGAGAAGCGATGAGTGCATGATTAGGGTCATTATAGCTATTACTTGGATTTGCACCAAGAGTTTTTGGTTCCTAAGACCAACGGATGAGCTGTTATCCTTTAATAGCGTAAGGAAGCCGCGGATTTTAACCGCGGGCATAAGAATTAGCAGTTCTTATTATTTTCTGTACTTCCTCGGTGAGTAAGGGGATTCTAACCCCTGTCTTTAGAATCACAATCTAATATTTTAGTTAAACTATATTCACAGTAACACCATCCTCATATGAGCTCCGGTTTTGTCACTAGCAGGATTACTGGGACTAGGTGTATAATTATTAACAGATGTTCTCGGGTGTGGAATGGTTGAAGTCCAATGATGTGGTTTGGCATTGGGCCTCGTTGTGATATGAGGAATATGTATAGGGAGTATCCAGCTGTAATTAGTGTGCCTAGGCCTGTTAGTAGGATTGTTCATGGGGATCAGTTAAATAGTGTTGTGATAATTATTAGCTCACCTATTAGGTTTGGCAGAGGTGGTAATGCTAGGTTTGCTAGATTTGCGATGAATCATCAGATTGCAGCTAGTGGAAAAATTACTTGTAGTCCTCGGGCAAGTATTATTGTTCGGCTGTGGGTTCGTTCATATGCTGTGTTGGCTAGGCAGAATAGTGCTGAGGACACTAGTCCGTGGGCAATTATTAAAATAATTGCTCCTGAAAAACCTCATGGAGTTTGGATTAAAATTCCTCCTGCTACTAGTCCTATGTGGCTCACGGATGAATAGGCAATTAGTGATTTTAGGTCTGTTTGTCGGAGGCAAATTGATCCGGTTATAATAATTCCCCACAGGGCTAGAATGATGAACGGATATGCTAGTTCTTTTGATATTGGGTCTAGTATAATTATTATTCGTATTATACCGTACCCTCCGAGTTTTAGTAATACTGCTGCTAGCACTATTGACCCAGCTACGGGGGCTTCTACATGTGCTTTTGGTAATCACAGGTGAACTCCATATAGTGGTATTTTAACTAGGAATGCGATTAAACAGCCGGCTCATCAGATCATGTGGCCCCAAGAGTTTAGTTGTAGGGGTTGTGAGTATTGTAACACTAGTATAGATAGTGTCCCTGAAGAGTGTTGTAGCAGAAGTAGGGCGACTAGGAGGGGTAGTGATCCTGCCAATGTATAAAATAGGAAGTAGGTGCCTGCATTGAGTCGTTCGGTTTGGTTTCCTCAGCGGGTAATAATGATTAAGGTTGGGATAAGTGTGGCTTCAAATATAATATAAAATATTAGGATTTCTGTAGCACCAAATGCTATAATTAGGAAGGTTTGTAGTGAGGTAAGGAGTGTAATATATAGGCGCTGTCGGTTAATTGGCTCAGGGTAGATGTGGTTCTGGCTGGCTAAAATTATAAGTGGGAGCAGTCAGCATGTGAGCACTAATAGTGGTGTAGATAGGGGGTCTGTTGCTAAATACGAGCTGGATGACGCCCATCCGGTTTCGGATGTTCATTTTAGTCATGTTAAGCTAATGAGGGCAATGAGGAGACTGTGGGCGGTTGTGGTGGTCCATAGCTGTTTATGGGGGGTTAGTCAAATTGTTGGAAATAGCATGATTGTTGGAATTAATACTTTTAACATTGTAGTAGATTAAGGTTTTGTAGTCGGTCGGTGCCGTGGGTTCGAGCCGTAGCTACTAGTAGTGCTAGGCCAGTGCTGGCTTCGCAGGCAGAAAATGCTAGTAATAGTATAGGAGCTGTTGAAAATCCGGTGGATTCAAATTGTAGGGCCCATAGGGCTAGTGCGATAAACAGGGATAATATTATTCCTTCCAGGCACAGTAGTGCGGATAGTAGGTGGGTTCGGTGGAATGCCAGTCCTATTAGTCCCAGCATAAATGCTGAGCTAAAACTGAAATGTACGGGTGTCATAAGGGAGTCGTGGAATTAAACCACGATTTTCTGAGCCGAAATCAGAGGTCTTGTTTTGGACTAGTTCCCTATTCTGCTCATTCTAAGCCCCCTTGAGTTCATTCATAAACTAGTCCTAATGTTAGGAGAATGAGGACTGTTGTGGCTCAGAAGAGTGTACCGGTGGGGTTATTTAGTTGGTCTCCTCATGGTAGTGGGAGGAGAAGGGCGATTTCTAGGTCAAATAGGAGGAATAAAATGGCCACCAGAAAAAATCGTAATGAAAATGGTAGTCGGGCAGATCCTAGTGGGTCAAATCCGCATTCATATGGTGATAGTTTTTCTGTGTCTGGGTTCATCTGTGGGAGTCAAAATGATACAATTGCTAGGATTAGCGATAGTGCTATTGTGATTAGTAAAATAGTGATAATTAAGTTCATTATCTTTCCTTGGGGTTTAACCAAGACTGTGTGATTGGAAGTCACTTGTACTGACTTTAATACTAGAAAGATTATGAGCCTCATCAATAAATAGAGACGTAAAGGAATAGTCATACTACGTCTACGAAATGTCAGTATCAGGCGGCAGCTTCAAAGCCGAAGTGGTGTTCTGATGTAAAGTGATATTGGATTTGTCGCAGGAGGCAAATTGCTAAAAAGGATGATCCAATAATGACGTGTAAGCCATGAAATCCTGTGGCGACAAAGAATGTTGAGCCATAGACTCCGTCTGCGATTGTGAACGGCGCTTCGTAATATTCTATAGCTTGGAGTGCAGTGAAGTATAGTCCTAATAAGATGGTTAATGCTAAGGATTGAATAGCTTGTTTTCGTTCTCCTTCTATGATGCTATGGTGGGCTCATGTTACTGTAACCCCGGATGCCAGTAGTACAGCTGTATTAAGGAGGGGCACTTCGAATGGGTCTAATGGGATGACTCCTGTGGGTGGTCAGCATCCTCCGAGTTCTGGTGTTGGGGCTAAGCTTGAGTGGTAGAAGGCTCAGAAGAACCCCAGGAAGAAGAAAACTTCAGAGGTAATGAAAAGGATTATTCCGTAGCGTAACCCTTTTTGTACAGGAGGTGTGTGGTGGCCTTGGAAGGTTCCTTCTCGGATAATATCGCGTCATCATTGGTATATGGTTAGGAGTAGAAGAATTAGTCCTAGGGTTATTAGTGTTGTTGAGTGAAAGTGAAATCAGATTGCTAAGCCAGAGGTTATTAGTAGGGCAGCGATAGCTCCGGTTAGGGGTCATGGGCTTGGGTCAACTATGTGATAGGCATGTGCTTGGTGGGCCATTATACGTTCTCTTGTAAATAGAGGCTTAGTAGAAGAACAAATACATATGCTTGAATCATTGCTACTGCTACTTCTAGTAGTGTTAGTAGGAATAGGATGGTGGCGGTTAGAATTGCTACTGTTGGTATTATTGGTAAAAGGACAAATACAGCTGTGGAAATAAGTTGGATTAGTAGGTGACCTGCAGTTAGGTTAGCTGTAAGTCGCACTCCTAGGGCTAAAGGTCGAATTAATAGGCTGATTGTTTCGATAATGACTAATACTGGGATTAATGGGATTGGGGTTCCCTCTGGTAGGAGGTGGCCTAGGGCAACTGTTGGTTGGTTTCGTATTCCAATAATTACTGTGGCAAGTCATAGTGGCACAGCGAATCCTATATTTATTGATAATTGTGTTGTTGGTGTGAAGGTATATGGTAATAGGCCTAGTATATTAATTGTAATTAGGAAAATTATTAATGAGGCTAGTAATAGTGCTCATTTGTGTCCGCCTAGATTTAATGGAAGTATTAATTGGTTTGTAAACCGGTTAATAAATCATCCTTGAATCGTGGTAAGTCGGTTATTAATTCATCGGGATGATGGAGTAGGGTATAGTACTCAAGGGAGTGCAATTGCGATGGCAATTAGTGGGATTTCTAGGTAGGAGGGGCTTATAAACTGGTCGAATAAGCTTGTTATCATAATCAGTCTCAGGACCCAGTTTTGTGTTTTTCGGTATTTACTGGGCTTGGTTCATTTGGTGAGATGTGGCTTAAGACCTTAATTGGGATAATAAGTAGAAAAATTAACCAGGCAAAAATTAAGGTTATAAATCACGGGTCTGGGTTTAGTTGGGGCATTTCACTAGGGGTGGTCGGGAGTCACCAATCTTTGGCTTAAAAGGCCAATGCTTTGTCCAATGTTTAGCTTCCTAGCGAGGCGTCTTCTAGTATTAATGAGGATCAGTTTTCGAAGTGTTCTAGTGGGACTGCTTCAACTACAATTGGTATAAAGCTATGATTAGCCCCGCAGATTTCTGAGCATTGTCCGTAGAACACTCCTGGGCGTGAGGCAATGAAGGCAGTTTGATTTAGTCGTCCTGGGACTGCGTCTATTTTTACCCCGAAAGAAGGTACGGCCCAAGAGTGTAATACGTCTTCGGCTGACACTAGGACACGGATTGGGGATTCTATGGGGATTACTATTCGGTGGTCTGTTTCTAGAAGTCGGAATTGTCCTGGGGTTAGGTCTTGGGTGGGTACTATATAGGAGTCAAAGCCTAGGTTTTCGTAGTCTGTATATTCGTAGCTTCAGTATCATTGGTGGCCTATTGCTTTAATTGTAAGGTGTGGGTCGTTAATTTCGTCTATTAGGTATAGAATTCGCAGGGATGGTAGGGCAATTAATACTAAGATAAGAGCTGGGAGAATAGTTCATACAATTTCGATTTCTTGGGAATCTAGGATAAGTTTATTGGTAAGTTTGGTTGATACTATGGCAATAATAATATATAATACTAAGGTGCTAATTAGGAATACGATCATTAATGCATGGTCATGGAAGTGAAGAAGTTCTTCTATAACGGGTGATGCCGCGTCTTGGAAACCTAGTTGTGTTGGGTGTGCCATTAGTTTTATAAGACATGCAGGAGTTTAACCTTCATTTTCACCTTGACAAGGTGATGTATTTAGCATTTTACTAATGTCTTTAAGAAAGTGACAGAATGGGTATGTGGCTGGCTTGAAACCAGCATATGGGGGTTCAATTCCTTCCTTTCTCGTTAGTTTGATTGAATTTGGACGAATGCTGGTTCTTCGTATGTGTGATAAGGAGGAGGGCAGCCGTGTAATCATTCTACATTTGTTGTTGTTAGTTCTACAGATAGTACTTCTCGTTTGGCAGCAAAGGCTTCTCATAGGATGAATAGAAATATAATTACTGCTACTAGAGAAATTAATGACCCGATGGATGAAACTGTATTTCATAGGGCGTAGGCGTCTGGGTAGTCAGAGTATCGTCGTGGTATACCTGCTAGGCCAAGGAAGTGTTGTGGGAAGAATGTTAGGTTAACGCCAATAAACATAACCCCAAAATGGATTTTTGTTCAAGAGCTGTGAAGGGTATATCCGCTGAGTAGTGGGAATCAGTGTACGAATGCTGCTATAATGGCGAATACAGCGCCTATTGATAGTACGTAGTGGAAGTGTGCTACTACATAGTAGGTGTCGTGTAGGACAATGTCAAGTGATGAGTTAGATAACACGATTCCGGTCAGTCCACCAACTGTAAATAGGAAAATGAACCCCAGGGCTCATAGTATTGGTGTTTCTCATTTGATTGACCCTCCGTGGAGTGTGGCTAATCAGCTGAATACTTTAACTCCTGTCGGAATTGCGATAATTATTGTTGCGGATGTAAAGTATGCACGAGTGTCTACGTCTATCCCAACAGTGAATATGTGGTGGGCTCATACAATGAACCCTAAGAGTCCGATAGCTATTATGGCTCAAACTATTCCCATGTATCCGAAGGGTTCTTTTTTACCAGAGTAATAGGCTACAACATGAGAAATAATGCCGAATCCAGGAAGAATAAGAATATAAACTTCTGGGTGGCCAAAGAATCAAAACAGGTGTTGGTAAAGGATTGGGTCTCCTCCGCCTGCTGGGTCAAAGAATGTTGTGTTTAGGTTTCGGTCTGTTAGGAGTATTGTAATTCCAGCAGCTAAGACGGGTAGAGAGAGTAGAAGTAAGACGGCAGTTACAAGTACAGACCACACAAATAGGGGGGTTTGATATTGGGAGATGGCTGGGGGTTTCATATTAATGGTTGTAGTAATAAAATTAATTGCCCCAAGAATTGATGACACACCTGCAAGGTGTAGTGAGAAAATTGTTAGATCTACTGATGCTCCGGCGTGGGCTAAGTTTCCAGCGAGGGGCGGGTATACTGTTCACCCTGTTCCGGCCCCAGCCTCAACTCCTGAAGAAGCTAGTAGTAGGAGGAATGATGGGGGCAGTAGTCAGAAGCTTATATTATTTATTCGGGGGAATGCTATGTCAGGTGCTCCAATCATAAGTGGTACAAGTCAGTTTCCAAATCCCCCAATGAGGATTGGTATTACTATAAAGAAAATTATTACGAAGGCGTGGGCAGTAACGATAACATTATAAATTTGGTCGTCACCTAAAAGTGATCCAGGTTGGCTTAATTCAGCTCGAATAAGAAGGCTAAGGGCGGTCCCTACTATTCCGGCTCAGGCACCAAATACAAGATAGAGGGTACCAATGTCTTTGTGATTTGTAGAAAAGAATCAGCGCGTAATTGCCACAGGTAGGGTGGCCGAGGTAGGCAGTGGGTTGTAGCCCCGAAGACAGAGGTTTGAGTCCTCTTCCTATCAGCTCCGTGGTGTACCACATATTGGATTGCAAATCCGAAGACGCAGATTAATAGTCTGCCGGGGCTTTTCCCGCCTTGGAGTTAGGCGGCCGGGAAAAGTAGGTGGATGCTCGCTGGCTTGAGCGCTTAGCTGTTAACTAAGATTTTGTAGGATCGAGGCCTTCCCACCTAGCAAGGCCTTAGCTTAATTAAAGTGTCTGATTTGCATTCAGGTGATGTGGGTTAGTATCCTGCAGGTCTTATCAGGGATTAGAAGATTTTCACTTCTACTTAGAGCTTTGAAGGTTCTTGGTCTAATGTTATCCTAAATCCCTAGCTGATTAATGCTATAATGGTTGGGGTTATTGGAAGTAGTCCCAGAGTGGCCATTGTGAATAGGGTTAATGGCAGTGAGATTTGTGTGGTTTTAGTTCGTCAAGGGGTACTTGAGTTGTTTGTGTTTGGGGAGATTGTTAGTGTAACTGCGTAGCATAGTCGTAGGTAGAAGTATAGGCTGATAAGGGCGGCAATGGCTATTACTGTTGAGATTAGTGGTATGTCTTGTTTTGTTAGTTCTTGTAAAATTAATCATTTTGGCATAAATCCGGTTAGTGGTGGAAGGCCCCCTAGTGAGAGTAGTGTCAGGACAGCTATTGATGTTAGGATTGGGTTTTTTGATCAGGCTGTTGCGAGTGTACCAATTTTTGTTGATATTAGTATTTTTAGGGTTAGGAATGCTGCTGAAGTTATGATTATGTATGTTCCTAAGGCTACTAGGGTTAATTGTGGTGCATATTGTATTACAATAATTATTCACCCTATATGTGCGATTGAGGAATAAGCTAAAATTTTTCGTAGTTGGGTTTGGTTTAGTCCGCCTCATCCTCCTACTAGGGTGGATGCTACGCCAAATACTGTTAATAGTATTGGGTCAATAGCTTGTGATGCTTGGATAATTAGTGCGAATGGGGCAAGTTTTTGTCAGGTGGATAAGATTAGTCCTGTTGTCAGGTCTAATCCTTGGAGTACCTCTGGTATTCAGAAGTGTATGGGTGCAATTCCGATTTTTAATGCTAGGGCTGCTGTGAATATTGTAGTGGAGACCGGGTTCGATAGTTCATTAATGGCTCATTCTCCGGTTATTCAGGCGTTTGTTGTGCTTGCAAATAGAATTATGCCTGCTGCGGTGGCTTGTGTTAGAAAATATTTGGTTGTTGCTTCTACTGAACGAGGGTGATGGCTTTTGGCCATTAGTGGAGTGATTGCTAGGGTATTGATTTCCAGTCCTATTCAGGCTAGAAGTCAGTGGGAACTAACAAATGTTAGTGTGGTTCCTAGACCGAGGCTAGACAGGAGAATGATATGGACATACGGAGCCATTGACAGAGGAAGGATTTTAACCGTCATGCTCGGGGTATGGGCCCGAAAGCTTATTTAGCTTACCCTGTCTTAGAAAGTGGTGTAAAGGAAGCACCTGGAGTTTTGATCTCTTGAGTATGGGTTCAATTCCCTTCTTTCTAGGAACTGAGGGGGTTTTAACCCCTGTAAGTCACTCTATCAAAGTGGTCCTTGGGCGCTCAGGCACAGTTCCTTTTTATAGTTGTGGGGGTAGCCCTGCTAGTGCGATTGGTAGGGCGGTGTGTCATAGTACAAAGGCAAGTGTTAATGGGAGGAAATTTTTTCATACTAGGTGTATTAGTTGGTCATATCGGAATCGTGGGTATGAGGCTCGTACTCACAAGAATATAATGGATAGGAGGGCGGCCTTGGTTATGAGGTTGATTGTTGTAAGTTCTGGGAAGTTTGGGGTGTGTGAGGCTCCTAGAAATAGTACAGCTGATAGAGTATTTATCAGCAGAATATTTGAGTATTCGGCTAGGAAGAATAGTGCGAATGGTCCTCCTGCATATTCTACGTTGAATCCGGATACTAGTTCTGATTCACCTTCTGTTAGGTCGAATGGTGCTCGGTTTGTTTCTGCTAGTGTTGAAATATATCATATTGCGGCCAGTGGTCAGGCTGGAATTATTAGTCAAATGCTTTCTTGGGTGGTATTAAATGTTTGTAGGGTATATCCTCCTGAGAAAATAATTACGGACAGAAGGATTAGTCCTAGGCTTACTTCGTATGAAATTGTTTGTGCTACGGCTCGTAGAGCTCCAATGAGTGCATATTTTGAGTTTGATGCTCAGCCTGACCCAAGAATTGAATACACTGCTAGGCTTGATAGGGCTAGGATAAATAGTACCCCGAGGTTGAGGTCAGTGACTGGATAAGGTATTGGAATTGGTGCTCACAGGGTCATGGCTAGGGTGAATGCAAGTATTGGGGTGGCTAGAAATAGAAATGGGGATGATGTGGAGGGTTGAATTGGTTCTTTGATGAAAAGTTTTACCCCGTCGGCGATTGGTTGTAGTAGTCCGTAGGGTCCTACTACGTTGGGGCCTTTTCGTAGTTGTATATATCCTAGCACTTTCCGTTCAATTAGGGTTAAAAAGGCTACTGCTAATAATACTGGTACAATATAGGCTAGGGGGTTGATTAAGTTGGTAATTAGGGTGTCTAGCATAAACTGGGGAGAGGATTTGAACCCCCGGGTAAAAGGGCTTAGGCCTTTCGCAATTAACCATGCTCTGCCACCCCAGTATGTCCTTATTTTGGTTAGCTTGGGTTTTGGCTCTCCCTTTGCTTATATTAATTTGTTTTCATAGATTAGGGGCGGGGCGTGTTTGAAATATGGGCCCCTATTTTCCGATCCTTTCGTACTAGGAAAAGTAGCATTACAGATAGAAACTGACCTGGATTACTCCGGTCTGAACTCAGATCACGTAGGACTTTAATCGTTGAACAAACGAACCCTTAATAGCGGCTGCACCATTAGGATGTCCTGATCCAACATCGAGGTCGTAAACCCTCTCGTCGATACGGACTCTGTGAGAGGATTGCGCTGTTATCCCTAGGGTAACTTGGTTCGTTGATCGGTCATTTGCTGGCCGGATCATTTATTGGTCAGATGTTCTGTGTCTTAGAGATGTCTCTCTTAGTTTTAGGGGATTTCCCCACTCCACTTGGAGGCTTTTTTCTCCTCCGTGGTCGCCCCAACCGAAGGTATAATCTCATTTAACCACAAGGTTTATTTCTATTTTATGTTGTTTGCTTGACGTGGTTGAGTTTTTACCTTAAGCTCCAAAGGGTCTTCTCGTCTTGTATATTTACACCCGCTTCTGCACGGGCAGATCAATTTCACTGACTTAAAAAGGGAGACAGTTAAGCCCTCGTTTAGCCATTCATACAGGTCTTTATTTAAAAGACAAGTGATTGCGCTACCTTTGCACGGTCAAAATACCGCGGCCGTTAAACTTTTGGTCACTGGGCAGGCTGGACCTCTTATACTTAGTTGTGTTGCAGGAGGCGATGTTTTTGGTAAACAGGCGAGGCTTGTGTTTGCCGAGTTCCTTCCTTTTCTTTTAGTCTTTCCCTTGGTGGCACTCCAGTGTGGGGGTAACGATGGCCTGATTGTGGGTTTTTCTTGGCTTTATTTAAAGTTCACATTACTCTCTTTGGGGTTGGGTTCGTTAGTTGCCAATGGTTAGTCCGGTTTGGCTTACACTTGTGCTGGGGAGAAGGGCGGGTCTTCTTGTTACTCATTTTAGCATAATCTTTTCCATGCGGGCATGGATCGGCCTAGTAGTGTTTAGGGGAGTAAGATTTGTTATCAGTATAACAAACTTATATCTGTCTGAGCTTTAACGCTTTCTGTTTAGGTGGCTGCTTTTAAGCCCACTAGAACAGTGTGTTTTTAATATTATGATCTTTGTCCTCCTTAGAAGGTTGTGTCCTTGGTTAAAGGGGCTGTACCCCCTTTAACTAACTCTCATGTGTTTCTCTTATTGTCTTGTTTTGTGGTTTTTAATTTGGGGATTAAATGAGGCTGAACTTATATCCATTTCTTAGGCAACCAGCTATCACCAGGTTCGGTAGGTCTGTCACTTCTACCCGGAGCTCTTCCCACTCTTTTGCCACAGAGAAGGGTTGGCCCTTAATAGGCTGTCTCGGGGTAGCTCACCTGGTTTCGGGGCTTCAAACTAAAGGTCTCTTTGCTTGGGTGTGCTGGCTAAATCATGATGCAAAAGGTACAAGGTTTAGTCTTTGTTTTTTAGTGCTTATATGGGTTGTTTCATTTCTCTTTCAGCTTTCCCTTGCGGTACTGTCTCTATTGCTTTAGTGGGACCTTTTCTGTCTCCCATACTCAGGTAAAAGAATGGTTTAGTTTTTGGTGTTTGTCTTATTTTGTTTTATTTATATTGTTAGTTTATTGGGTAATTAAGCTAGCTGTTTGGCTCAGGGTGACTCAATTTGCATGAGTGTCTTCTCGGTGTAAGTGAGATGCTTTACTGGCTCAGCCACGCCCTGGGTTTGGTCCAAGTGCACCTTCCGGTACACTTACCGTGTTACGACTTGCCTCCCCTTGTTTGTGCTATGGTATTAGTTATATTTGGTGCGTGTCAGTAGGGAGAGTGACGGGCGGTGTGTACGCGTCTCAGAGCCGGATTCAAAGGGACACTCTACTTCCCTTTTACTGCTAAATCCTCCTTTAAGCACTATTTCATGGGTGCATATTCGTTATATTCTGTGGTAGAAAATGTAGCCCATTTCTTCCCACTTCATGCGCTACACCTCGACCTGACGTTCTGGCTGTGCCCATTTTGCTTACTATTATTACCTTCACAGGGTAAGCTGGCGACGGCGGTATATAGGCTGGAATAACTAGAAGTGGTGAGGTTGAACGGGGGTTATCGGTTATAGAACAGGCTCCTCTAGGGGGGTCTGAGACACCGTCAAGTCCTTTGGGTTTTAAGCTAATGCTCGTAGTACCCTGGCGGACATCTTATTGTAGTTAGATGTCTAAGTTTATGGCTGAGCATAGTGGGGTATCTAATCCCAGTTTGTTCCTCAGCTTTCGTGGGGTCGGGTTTTTGTTAAAGCTACTTTCGTGTGTGGGCTTCGGACGCCTAAAAGCGTATGACTGCTAAGGGGCCATTTGGCTTTATTTTTTATTACCCCTAACCACCCTTTACGCCGTTATAATATCAACTAGGGCCTCTCGTCTAACCGCGGTGGCTGGCACGAGTTTTACCGGCCCTTATTAGCCCTGACTGGGTCAGGTTTTCACTTATGGCCTAATGTTTATCACTGCTGAATTCCCTTGGGGGTGTGGCTTGGCTAGGCGTCTTGGGCTAATATTTGTGCCTGATGCCCGCTCCTCGTCCCCGGGCAGGGGATTGAGGGCATACTCACAGGAGTGCGGAGACTTGCATGTGTAAGTTGAGCTAGAGCTGATATTAAGGTTGGGACCATGCCTTTGTGCATGCGGGGTTTTTTAGGACCCATCTTAGCATCTTCAGTGCTATGCTTTATATTAAGCTACGCTTAG